GAAAACTTTCATTAATTCATTTTTTTTCTTTAATTTTATTCGAAGTAAAACATCCGAAACTTTTTTGAGCAGGGGTGGTATTAGACAACCCCCCTTTTTTTCACAAATCGTAAGTTCCGGATATCAAATTTTTATATTAGAAGGATTACCATATATAACACAAAATTTCTCCGCCGATTCTTTTTAGTCGAGCTTCTCGGTCTGTCATTATACCTTGAGAAGTCGAAAGGATTACAATTCCTATTCCGCCTAAAATTCGTGGAATTCGTTGAGAATTAGAATAGATTCGTAGACCCGGTCGACTTATTCTCTTTAAATTTAAAATCGTTTTATAGGATTCTTTCTTATTTCGTCTGTGTCTTAGGGTTAAAATCAAAAAATGTTGGTTGTTTTCGCGATGTTTCCTTACGTTTTCGATAAAACCCTCTCGTAAAAGGATTTTAACAATGCTTTCGGTGATGTTAGTCGATCCTATCCGAACCGTTCCTTTTCTATTCATGTCAGCATTTCGTATAGAGGTTATTATATCAGCAATAGTGTCTTTCCCCATGATAAGTTAAAATTCCTTATTGTTCTATAATTTTGATATAATCAACATGTTCTTTTTCGTTTATTTATATTTTATATATAGATATAGACGAATTATATATTAATATATGAATGAAATTCTTAATATTTTATTATTAAGGGTATATGCGTGATACACAATCTATTAATTAATTTTATTTCAATACCATTTTTTTTATCCTATACTAAACTATTGATATTTAGATCTTATAATACCTCAGGAGCTAATGAAACTATTTTAGTAAAGTTTAATTGTCTCAATTCCCGTGGGATCGCCCCAAAAACTCGAGTTCCTTTTGGATTTCCTTCTTGATCAATGACAACTGCGGCATTGTCATCATATCGTATTATCGTCCCATTGTTACGTTTGAGTTCTTTACAAGTACGTACAATTACAGCTCTAATAACTTCTGATCTTTCTAGAGGAGTATTTGGTATTGCTTCCTTGATTACAGCAACAATAACGTCACCAATATGAGCATATCGGCGATTACTAGCTCCTATTATTCGAATACACATCAATTCTCGAGCCCCGCTGTTGTCTGCTACATTCAAATAGGTTTGTGGTTGAATCATATCATTTTTTTTTATCTCTTCTTTTAATGCAAAGGACGAAGTAAAAAAAATATTGTTTGTCAAAAACAGAAAACTTATAATCTTTTTATCCTTAAATGTTATTTAGCTTTTTCATTCTATATTCCTATTCAGAAATAATGAATTGGGTTTTTATAGGCATTTTTGATGCCGCTATTGAAATAGCTTTTCTGGCTATATTTTCGGGTACACCACCCATTTCATAAAGGATTTTACCTGGTTTAACCACAGCTACCCAATACTCAGGGGATCCTTTCCCAGAACCCATACGCGTTTCCGCAGGTCTTACTGTAACTGGTTTGTCTGGAAATATACGTACCCAAATTTTTCCACCACGTCGTACATTTCGTGTCATTGCTCGTCGCCCTGCTTCTATTTGTCTAGATGTGATCCAAGCGGGTTCAAGTGTTTGAAGAGCATATCTGCCAAAACAAATACGATTCCCACGAGAAGATATTCCTTTTAGTCTTCCTCGATGTTGTTTACGAAATCTGGTTCTTTTTGGGTTATAGTTGATGGTTTTTTTCTAAATTAGAAATTCCATCTCTACTACAGAACTGAACGTGAGAGTTTCTTCTCATCCAGCTCCTCGCGAATAAAAGGACTAAAAAAGCTTGTATTAAGATATAGATGTAGTTAATGATTCAGTCTATTAATCATGGTATTTTTTGAAATTGCATCTGATCTCTTCTAAATTTGTGTATGTCTTTTTCGAAATGGAATCCAAGATGAATTCTATTTATTAAAAAATAACGTAATAGCAGCATCTCGAATGTCGTTTTTGTTAGAGTTAGAATATTCTAATAAATCCTTATTTTCTTTTATCTTTTTAATTTTTTTTTCGTATTTTATTACTTTTTTTTTATTTGAAAAAAAAAAACAAATTTTTCGCCGGCGAATATTTACTCGTTCAATATCTATTTAAGTTTGATGTTTATCCCATGAGGTCTCAAAATAAAAATCAAACTAGATAATAAAGTTTCTGGTTTATTCCGCCATCCTGTCCAATGAATTACTAAGATTTGTTTTTCAATAGAATCCTCTATATTCATGGGTTCCGTCGTTCCCATCGCTTCTTGATTAATCATTAGGCCCGAATTCTACAATGGAGCTCTTATATGAAATTTTGAATTTCATTTTGTAATTTGTTTTTGAGTCAATTTTCTCAGTTTTTATTGGCTCAAGGCTCTTAATTTTTTTTTTGTTTTCGGAACAGATTTATCTAATTATTATGAATGAATCTGTATTGATGCGTTATTACATTGCTTTTCTTACAGTGACCTCATAGACTTTCCAAATTGGAATTATATATCATTAATATTCCATTTTTGCTCTCTTT